GGTCCCTTAGGTACAATAGTACCTAAAATAGTGAACTTTTATTCATCTTACCATTTAATAACTCATAATCAGATCTTGTTAAACAAATATTGGCTACTTGACAATTTTAAACAGACTTTCCAAGTACTTGAAGTACTTAAATACTGTTTAATAGATGAAAATAGGAGGATTTATAATCCCAGTCCATGCAATAACATCATTTTGAATCCATCCCATTTGAATTGGTGCTTTCTACATTACAATTATTGTGAAGAGACATCCACAATAATTAGCATTGGACAATTTATTTGTGAAAATATATGTCTATTTAAATATGGACCACACATACAAAAATCTGGTCAAATTTTCATTGTTCATGTTGACTCTTTAATTATAAGATCAGCTAAGCCTTATTTGGCCACTCCAGGAGCGACTGTTCATGGACATTATGGAGAAACCCTTTCTGAAGGAGATACATTAGTTACATTTATATATGAAAAATCCCGATCTGGTGACATAACGCAAGGTCTTCCAAAAGTGGAACAAATCTTAGAAGTGCGCTCGATTGGTTCAATATCGATGAACCTTGAAAGGAGAGTTGAAGGTTGGAACGAGCGTATACCAAGAGTTCTTGGAATTCCTTGGGGATTCTTAATTGGAGCTGAACTAACCATAGCCCAAAGTCGTATCTCTTTGGTTAATAAGATCCAAAAGGTTTATCGATCCCAGGGGGTACAGATCCATAATAGACATATAGAGATTATTGTACGGCAAGTAACATCAAAAGTGTTGGTTTCAGAAGATGGAATGTCTAATGTTTTTTTACCTGGAGAACTAATCGGATTGTTGCGAGCGGAACGAGCAGGGCGTGCTTTAGACGAAGCAATCTGTTATAGGGCAATTTTATTGGGAATAACGAGGGCTTCTCTGAATACTCAAAGTTTCATATCCGAAGCAAGTTTTCAAGAAACTGCTAGAGTTTTGGCAAAAGCTGCTCTACGGGGTCGTATTGATTGGTTGAAGGGTCTGAAAGAAAATGTTATTTTGGGGGGAATTATCCCTGTCGGTACTGGATTCAAAAAATTAGTGCACCGTTCAAAGCAAGACATTCATTTGGAAATAAAAAAGAAAAATCTATTCGAGTTGGAAATGAGAGATATTTTGTTACACCATAGAGAATTTTTTGGTTCTTGCGCCCCAAGCAATTTCTATGACACACCAGAAAAATCATTTAAGCGAATTCATAATTCTTAAGGAGATATTTTTCTTTTTACTTTACTAGTTATTGATTGGGTACTAAATAAAATGAAGAAATTAAGTTAAGTAATAAAAAAAAATTAATGGTTTGGGCTGTGTATCAACGGCCAATCCCGGCAGAAGGTTCCGTAGGAACAATTATTTATTTGTTTATTTGTTAAAAAAAAAAAGAAAGCGTGGGTAGGAACAATTATTTATTTGTTTATTTGTTAAAAAAAAAAAGAAAGCGTGGGAAAGATGACAAGAAGATATTGGAACATCCATTTGGAAGAGATGATGGAAGCAGGAGTTCATTTTGGTCATGGTACTAAGAAATGGAATCCTAGAATGGCCCCTTACATCTCTGCAAAGCGTAAAGGTATTCATATTATAAATCTCACTAGAACTGCTCGTTTTTTATCGGAAGCCTGCGATTTAGTTTTTGATGCAGCAAGTCTAGGAAAAAACTTCTTAATTGTTGGTACCAAAAATAAAGCAGCGGATTTAGTAGCATCAGCTGCAATAAGGGCTCGATGTCATTATGTTAATAGAAAATGGCTCGGCGGTATGTTAACGAATTGGTCCACTACGGAAACGAGACTTCATAAGTTCAGAGACTTAAGAGCAGAACAAAAGATGGGGAAACTCGACCGTCTCTCTAAAAGAGATGCAGCAATGTTGAAGAGAAAATTATCTACTTTGCAAACATATCTGGGCGGGATCAAATATATGACTGAATTGCCCGATATTGTAATAATCGTTGATCAGCAAGAAGAATATACAGCTCTTCGAGAATGTGTCATTTTGGGAATTCCGACGATTTGTTTAATCGATACAAATTGTGACCCAGATCTCGCAGATATTTCGATTCCAGCCAACGATGACGCTATAGCTTCAATCCGATTGATTCTTAACAAATTGGTATCCGCAATTTGTGAGGGCCGTTCTAGCTATATAAGAAGTCGTTGATTATGTTATGATTAAGAATAATAATAATAAGATTAGTTAATTATTTTGATTTATTGGATCGGTTACTATTCTTGTCTTTCATTTTTAAAAAGAGATAAAATGGGATATTGATATTATGTTATGTGATTTCTTGGTATCCTAACTATATGATTAATGATGAAAGTAGATGAGTCGAGAAAGAGATGGTTGAATCAAAAGTGATTTCTTGGTATCCTAACTATATGATTAATGATGAAAGTAGATGAGTCGAGAAAGAGATGGTTGAATCAAAATAATTCTTTTTTTCAGTTCGATTTCTGTCAGAGGACAATATGAATGTTATACCATGTTCCATTAAAACACTCAAAGGGTTATACGATATATCAGGTGTAGAAGTAGGCCAACATTTATATTGGCAAATAGGAGGTTTACAAATTCATGCCCAAGTACTTATCACTTCTTGGGTCGTAATTGCTATCTTATTAGGTTCAGTCATCATATCTGTTCGGAATCCACAAACCATTCCGACCGACGGTCAGAATTTCTTCGAATATGTCCTTGAATTTATTCGAGACTTGAGCAAAACCCAGATTGGAGAAGAATATGGCCCTTGGGTTCCCTTTATTGGAACTATGTTCCTATTTATTTTTGTTTCGAATTGGTCAGGTGCCCTTTTACCTTGGAAAATCATACAGTTACCTCATGGGGAGCTAGCCGCCCCCACAAATGATATAAATACTACTGTTGCTTTAGCTTTACTCACGTCAGTAGCATATTTTTATGCGGGTCTTACCAAAAAAGGATTGGGTTATTTCGGAAAATACATTCAACCAACTCCAATACTTTTACCAATTAACATCCTAGAAGATTTCACAAAACCTTTATCTCTTAGTTTTCGACTTTTCGGGAATATATTAGCTGATGAATTAGTAGTTGTTGTTCTTGTTTCTTTAGTACCTTTAGTAGTTCCTATACCTGTCATGTTTCTTGGATTATTTACAAGCGGTATTCAAGCTCTTATTTTTGCAACTTTAGCCGCGGCTTATATAGGGGAATCCATGGAGGGTCATCATTGATTAGTTTTCGAAATAGTCTTTATTTTTAAGCTTATCCCAATTGAGGCAATGCATAGTTCAAGATTGGTTCTTAGTTGAGGAACATAATAGATATAAATACATATATATATACGACTAGAGTTGTAGGAGGAAAGATAGACGATATTACGAAATGGCGGATGGGTTAGTGGGGGTCACCACTAGATATATGGAATGTTTATAAGGCCAGCCACAGCCCCTGTATATTTTTCGAAAAATTCTTCTAGAATCCGATTCAATATAAAAAGAAAATGCGGGCGGTTTACGTTATGAAAGAAACAAATGTATATGTGATATTAGATATATACTAGTTATATAGGGGTTATCTCTATCTATATTTCTATATTAATTTCATTATTTTTTTATTTTATTCGAAGTTTTAGTTACTTCGACTCAATAGATTTTTGTGATCAAATAAGTAATAATTCATTGGTTGATTGTATCATTAACCATTTTTTTTTTTTTTTAGGAACCTATCATCATGAATCCACTGATTTCTGCCGCTTCCGTTATTGCTGCTGGATTGGCCGTAGGGCTTGCTTCTATTGGACCTGGAGTTGGTCAAGGTACTGCTGCAGGCCAAGCCGTAGACAGGTATTATATATTTTTCGAAAAATTCTTCTAGAATCCGATTCAATATAAAAAGAAAATGCGGGCGGTTTACGTTATGAAAGAAACAAATGTATATGTGATATTAGATATATACTAGTTATATAGGGGTTATCTCTATCTATATTTCTATATTAATTTCATTATTTTTTTATTTTATTCGAAGTTTTAGTTACTTCGACTCAATAGATTTTTGTGATCAAATAAGTAATAATTCATTGGTTGATTGTATCATTAACCATTTTTTTTTGGTGCGAGGAACCTATCATCATGAATCCACTGATTTCTGCCGCTTCCGTTATTGCTGCTGGATTGGCCGTAGGGCTTGCTTCTATTGGACCTGGAGTTGGTCAAGGTACTGCTGCAGGCCAAGCCGTAGAAGGTATTGCGAGACAACCAGAAGCAGAAGGAAAAATACGAGGTACTTTATTACTTAGTCTAGCTTTTATGGAAGCTTTAACAATTTATGGACTGGTCGTGGCATTAGCGCTTTTATTTGCGAATCCTTTTGTTTAATTTAATCCTAGAATGAAAATGTAAAAAAGTACGTTACCTACTTTTTTCTTATTTTATTAACTCGTTGCCATTTGCTTCTGTGAATTATATCAATACTTTATTCCTAAAAAAAAAACGGGAAATTAAGAAAAAGAAATCGATAAAAAAAGGGCGAGTCAAGTGATACAAAAAGAACTCTGTTCTTTCTTAGTCCTATCTATAAGAGGAGAGCATATGAAAAATGTAACCGATTCTTTCGTTTCCTTAGGCCACTGTTCTTTAATTTAATCCTAGAATGAAAATGTAAAAAAGTACGTTACCTACTTTTTTCTTATTTTATTAACTCGTTGCCATTTGCTTCTGTGAATTATATCAATACTTTATTCCTAAAAAAAAAACGGGAAATTAAGAAAAAGAAATCGATAAAAAAAGGGCGAGTCAAGTGATACAAAAAGAACTCTGTTCTTTCTTAGTCCTATCTATAAGAGGAGAGCATATGAAAAATGTAACCGATTCTTTCGTTTCCTTAGGCCACTGGCCATCCGCCGGGAGTTTCAGGTTTAATACCGATATTTTAGCAACAAATCCAATAAATCTAAGTGTAGTGCTTGGTGTATTGATTTTTTTTGGAAAGGGAGT